ATTTTGCTTACTATACCTGATGCTGTAGCATTATAAACTGTATTGTTACTCTTGCTCCCGTCAGGATAAATCTGGCCCCTTCCCCTGTTTCCGCCTACGTATATAGGATATTTTAAGAAGTGAATCTCTTTCTTAGTAGCGGGGTCGGGGGAAAGAATAGGAAAGGTGATTTCACTATATTTCTGACCAGGAACAGGGCCTATGACAAGAATATTTTTTTGATTGGGGCGATAGCTCTGAAAAGACAGATTGCCCATCTTTTCTCTTATCTCGGGGGAAATACGATCGGAGGGGGCTAATTCAAAACCCTCTGGTAAAATAAGAACAGCCCCTACATTCAAACCCCCTTTTTTACCATTAGCAAGAACTTGTTTCAGTTGCATATCATAAGGAATTCGAATAACTGCTTCAAATACAGTATCGGGAAGTACCGTTTGCGGAACCTCAATATCCACTGGTTTATTAGCTAAATGGCAATTGGCGCATACAATACGTCCAGTCGCTTCTCGTGGATTTTCATAACCCTGCTGTGCAAAAATGGGATATGCATTTGAAGTGGATGTACGAGTTATGATATATATCATGAGCGATACGGAAATAGATCGAGTAATCTGTTCCTTTATCCAAGAAAAAGTATTTCTAGTTTGCATGGTCCAACCATTGATCCCGAAAATTTCTACAATAAATTGGGGTAGGTCACTAATGGAGTTTCCTATCCACGATTCTGTTATTTACTGGAATAATTTGACTGGATTAATATATAGGATGAATCTCCGGGATGGGTAGAAAGATAAAGAGTAAATACGATTTTCAATGTTTTGCTTATGCACAACTACAAAGTAAGAAACATTATAATTATAATTGGATTAGGTAGATAATTTTTCAGTCATTCATTGAATGATAAATCACTACAAGTGATGGAGATACACGATTTAAATAACGGAAAATCCAATATTTTAAAATTGTATCTAGAATGACTGGAAAAGTGGAAACAAGGCCAGATATAATTTGATCATTATGAACAAATCCAAAATCCTTGTAGACAAAGCCAATCATCAGTTCCCAACCATGGGGCGAATGAAATCCGATACATAAATCAGTTAATAAAAGAAGAGAAAAAGCTTTGATTGTGTCACTTAAGTTATATAGGAATTCCTGAGCCCAAGAGTTAAGAATAACAAGTTCTTTATTACCCAAAATAGAATAACCACTTAGAATAATGAAACAGATTATATTTGTCGAGAAGTGCAAAATCGTATGAATACGACCCTCGTTGTGTATCTTGATTAGTTGGATTGTTTCTTTGTGAATTCCTATACGAAGGTTTTGTAGATGTGTCTCCGAGTATTCCTTGATCATTTCCTCTAAGAAGAGAAGTTCCTCTAATTCTATGAATTTTTCTAGAATACTCTTTTCTTCAATATCATTCAAAAAAGTTTCGGATTGCCTAGTATTCCACCAATTAGTAACCCAGGATTCCAGACTTTTTTGAAATGAGAGAGAAATCCACCAGGGCAAAAATACTATAGATGCAAGATATAAAATAGGAGTGAATGCTTTCTTTTTTGCCATTTTTTCATCTGTGAATTGTTAATGAACCCATCTCATTCGTCGACTCTATGTAATCTAATATTTCTCTCACGCATCAGTTCTATTACAAGTTATCGAACCTATGAATCTATGCACTCTTTTTTATTTGTGATTTCGTGGTTAGGCCTTGAATCTCGAAAAAAATACAGAAATAGGCGAAAAATTCGAATGAATAAATATAAATAATCAAAAATACTGTTTCCCTATATCTCAATTGGTCAAATTCGAAGCACATATCTCCTTTCGATGAATGCCCGGAAGAATTTAAATAATGAATATGAATATTATTCAGATTTTGAGACGAAAGAACTCCTTTTCTATCATTATATCAAAATATCTTATATTTTATTTCGAAAAAATTTAACTGACTATGAGTAGTCAGGGATAGAATAATTGAGGGAAATTTCTCAAGAATATTGTGAAAAATGAGTGGCAAAAAACGACATAAATTGGCTAGTTATCATTATAATAGATCCAATTTTTTGGTCATTAAGGAGCACAAAAAGTATAAAAAGAAGCTTCTAAAAAATTACAAGATATGATCTATCTGAATCTAAAGTCTCAATTCCAACAAGTAAAAAGGGGGGGGGATTTCCTTATTTCGAAATGGTTGATTATGAGATATTTGATTTGTTTCTGATTTTTTATTGCATTGAGTTGTGTATATTTCGATACATATAAAAGATCCCCAAAAGAGTTTTATTTTATACTTGTTGCATATATGTCTGCTTTGACTCGAATGAATGTTCTGAAGAAACCTCAATTAAGTTATGTTATAGAAAAAGAGGATTCTTGCGTTTTTACCCTCCTGCTGAGAAAGCATTGATTTCTCGGCTCATTTCTTAAAATACTTCAATTGGTACACGCAAGAAATAGGCCAATTCAGCAGCTTTTTGTTCCATTTCCCGTGGAGTAAAATTCTCATCAGTACGAGTCAGTGGAATGGCTCCCTGGCCTCTGATATCCATATAAAGGACACGACGAGCATAAATACCCTCTTTAACTTCTATTCTGACGGACTGAATATCTTTTATAAGAAATCGGAGGAAGACCCGACGATTTTTTCCAGGAAATCCCCACCGAAAGATACACACTATTCCGTCTTTTCTATCAAATCGATCATAACCACTACCTACATTCCACGAAATTGTGCACCACAAATAGGAACTAATAAAAAGACCCGCGATCCCATAGAAAGACATCACAATTCCTTGTGGAAAAAAAACAATTTCCTGAGACGGAAATAAAGATATCAAATTTTTACCAAGATAACTGGAGGTTCCAACCAACAAGAATCCTAATGAACCTAAAAAAAGGATAACAGCCCAGCAGAAATTACTTGTTTTTCGAGCCCCCGTTATAGGTTCTATCCATATATGTTCTGATCGACAACTCATACTTGATCCGGTTGCTTTTTTTGGAATTGAGAGAATACCCCAAATGAATTTGACTTTAGTCCTTTTGTTTCCGAAGTAACTCGCATCAACTAGCACTAGTTTGATGTGAACCTTTAGGAGTAATTCATTAAATCGGTTAGATCTAAACTAATAACATACCCTTCGTATGATCTCACTAAAGATAGCCACATACATATAGACAGACCAACTTTACAGTTCAGCTATCCGTCAATTCGCGGTCTATTTGAAAATAGCTAGAATACATTTACCCCTATACCATTTTCTGCAGACATAAGAGTTTTTCGCCGGAAGCCGCTTATACCATATTTTGCTAAATGGATATCTGTGTTATGATACAAGCGTCAGTTTTGAAAAAAAAAATAGATGAGATTTTGTCCCATCGGCTCTAAACAATCTTGTTTTTTTGAACATGAAGAAATAAAGAAGCCATTGCGATTGCCGGAAAGACTAGGCCTACTAAAGGCACCAAAACAGAGGGAAAGTTAAGCGTTGTCATAGAATGGGTACCTCGATTTACTATTTGTACCTTTTATTATTATTTATATTTTATATTTATTATTTATAATATAAGGATATCTTATTATATATAAAGATATCTTATTATAATTTGATAATTCTAAATTGGAATTATTATTACTTAATATCTATTAAGTATAGATCTAATTTCTACATGAAAAATTTGAAAGGATATGGATGACATATTATTATTATTCTTTTCTTCATTTTTTATTCTTGTCTTCGAATTTCATTTACTAAGCAAAAAGTTTCTTAAAAATTAATTATATTGAAGGGTTTGTTAGAATCCCATCCAGCAGGAGCAGGGATTCTTAGTCAAAATAGGATTATCGTAAGATATAGAAAGATAAAAAATTCTATATTTTGTAGATTTGAATTATATTATATATGACGAGAAGAGGATATTTTTTTTTATTTGCCTAATTTCACGAAAATAAGAATTTCATCTTTTATCTTGTTGATAGAGGCTTCTTGATCAATAATCAGGAATATATAAAAAGGGGCGGATTTTCTGTGACTTTTGATTCTTTATACGATTAGATCTTATGTCAACAAAGAAAACCCCATTCGTCTAATTTTGACTTGGATTCTGATAAACTAATTACTTGTTTGCTCAAAATAATTGAACTTAATGTTCTAATTTTGATTCAAAGGAAAGAAAGTATGGAGTTGAAATAACTCACTCAGAACGCTTTTTAAAGGATTACGTGGTACGATTAGATCGAATAAGCCCTTCTGGAATAAATACTCAGCCGCTTGTGAACCTTCGGGTACTGTTTTATTCAATGTTTGTTCAATTACTCTTTTACCCGCAAACGCAATGTAGGCATTGGGTTCGGCAATAATGATATCCCCCAACATACCAAAACTAGCTGTCACCCCACCGGTAGTAGGAGATGTAAGGATTGGTACATAGAATAACTTTTTATTTGATTGATAATCATATAAAGCAGAAGAGATTTTAGCCATTTGCATCAAGCTCAAACTTCCTTCTTGCATGCGTGCCCCTCCGGAAGCACACACTATAATAAGAGGTAGAAATTCTTTAGTAGCGTATTCAATCAAACGGGTAATTTTCTCCCCGACTACGGATCCCATACTACCCCCCATAAACTGAAAATCCATAACCCCAATTGCTACGGTAATACCGTTTAGTTGCCCTATGCCTGTTTGAACAGCCTCGGTTAATCCTGTCTTTCTTTGATAAGAATCGATACGATTTTGATAAGGCTCCTCCTCCGAATGAAATTCAATGGGATCCAGAGAGACCATGTCTTCATCCATAGGCTCCCAAGTACCCGGATCGATCGAAAGTTCGATTCTATCTGAACTACTCATTTTCAAATGATATCCACATTGTTCACAAAGATTCATTTTTGATTTCAAAAATTTCTTATAATTTAATCCAAAACAATTTTCGCATTGAACCCACAAATGCCTGTATTTTTGAGTTACATCCAGATCAGTAGAACTTTC